GATCCTTTCTGGTTGTGACCACACATAAAAATGACATTGACATAAATTGACAAGGTAATATTTCCACTTATTCATCAGAAGTGGCGTATCTTTTGAAACCAGAATTGATTTTCCTTGATATCTAACATAATGCATGAAAGGATCCTTGAAGACCCGTAAGATAGCCGAAAAATAATTAGCAAACACTTTGACAAGATGTTCGATTTTTCCATAGAAATATATTCGCTCAAAAAGGCCCCTATAAGAAGTTAATCGTATATGAGAAGATTGGTTACGTAGAAAAAGGAAAATGGATTCGTATTCACATACATAAGAATTATATAGGAACAAGACTAATCTTCGATTTCTTTTTGAAAAAAAAGAAATCAATTTTTTTGAAGTACTAAGACTATTCCAATTACAATACTCGTGAAAAACGAACCGTAATAAATGAAAAGAAGAGGCATCTTTCACCCAGGAGCGAAGGATTTGAACTAAAATTTCCAGATGGAGGGGATAGGGTATTAATACATCTGACACATAATTTAAATGTGGGAATTTATCCTCTAAAAAAGGAAATATTGAATGACTTGATCGTAAATTATAAGATTTTGCGATTTCTCCTTCCTCTAAGGAAGATACTAATCGTAGGGAAAATGGAATTTCCACAATGACTGCAAACCCTTCTGATAGCATTTGAGAATACAAATTTTTGTTGTACCCCAAAAATGGATTTTTGTTATAAGAATTAGTGAAAAAAAAAAAATGATTCTGGTGATACATTCGAGTAATTAAATGTTTTACCATTAGGAAACTGGATTTTTTGTCATAACCATAATTTTCCAACAAAATGGATCCATTTAAAAAATGATCATGAGAAAATGCATAAATATACTCCCGAAAGATAAGTGGGTATAGGAAGTCACGTTGCCGAGATTTCTCAAGTTCTAAATATCCTTGAAATTCCTCCATTTAAAATTTTATTTGAACTGGGGGATACTATAAGGATTTATTGGGTTATCAAATGATACATAGTGCGATACAGTCAAAACAAGGTATTACAGTAAAAAAAGAATAATAAATAATAGATACCTCGTAAATAGGTAAGACTTATCAACGGACTCTCTATCCTCTCTTTTCTTTTGCCATCTAATGGGTTTATATTTTAGGATAAAAAAGATGGTTAGAAATCCTTTATTTTTTCAACCCAATCGCTCTTTTGATTTTGGAAAAAAACTCTTTATCAATATACTGCTTCTTCTACACATTCCCCTCTACCCCATAATGTAGAGTAACTAATAGTTAGGACTTAGAAAAAAATCGATAACTCACTCATAAGAAAAGTCCTTCCCGTATCAAGCACTAATATAGTTTTAACGTCTAATTAGATCGGGTAATCATTCGAATTAAGAACATAAGCCCGTTACTTTTTATTTCTCTATAATTGGAGCATAGGGCTCTATCCATTTATTCATTCGACCCGACTTGACTTGACTTTTTTTTTTTCGCATCAAGAATTCAAACAAGGTTTGGCCCAATCTAGTAAGGTAAAAATATTACTAGAATTTTCCATTGATACGACATGCTGCTTTTTCCATTCATTCCTTTCAGGATCAGTCGCGGTCTTACAAACTCTACCGATAGTATGGACGAATCTGTTACTTCATAGAAATGTGTAAAAGATGCTAGCCGCACTTAAAAGCCGAGTACTCTACCATTGAGTTAGCAACCCCAAAAATATCAAAAATTTTTCTGTGTAGATACAATCGGAATAAAAATAAAAAAAGAAATTCAATTACATGACGTAATCAAAATATTCCAATAAAAAAAAACTTCTTATATGACACAAAAGTAACTTTTTGTATCACAGAAAATACAATGAGACCATCATGTGCGTGAAAAGCAAAGGTCATGAAACGGAGATAACTAGCTTCATACACGATCGGATTATATTTGTTTGATACACTGTTGTCAATATGAATGTGAATAGTGAAAAACGACTACAATGGAGAAAACAAAAGAATTAGAAATGAATAAAAAACAAATGGAAATAACAATTTGAATTGAATAAATATATTTCTATTTATTAATAGATAAAGATAAAAAAATATAATAAGAGAAAATATTCTAATAATATAATAATATATAATATAATTATATATATATAATAAATAAGTAATAAATAAGAGACAAAGAATTAAAAAAACTACGGACTTGGATTGGATTGGCACTATAGAGATAATCAACATAGATAGACATAAAAGATGTAGGCGAAAGAAGAAATTCAGGAAGAAGTAGAAAAAAATATATCGGGTTTATTCAATCCATAAATATAAATAACTAAAAAAACTTAATCCCCTTTTTTTATTTGTTCATAGAATTGCAACAAAATCACCCCATTGATGGGGTAATGTACAACTTTTTATTTATAGTATAGAACCAATTAATTCATTTAGTCACTTGATTGATCTTTTTTCTATTCATCTTAGATCAATTTATATCAATAAAATAAAAATCTATTTTTGTCGTTATCGAAGACGGAATTTTAAGGTAATAAGTGTAGTATGAATAGAACAAGAGAGGGGGGAAATAATAAAGAAAAGGTTAGCCAAAGCTATATACAAGTTATCCACACCCTCTTTTTTTTTTTATTTCATTAATGTTTGTTATTGATTAAGGTGAAGTTCCGTAAAAACCCCGGCCTTCTTTAAAATATCATGAACAGTTCCTGTAGGTTGAGCACCCTTTTCAAGGAAATATAGAATAGCAGGAACATTTAAATGGGTTTGATTCTTTATCGGATCATAAAAACCCACTTTACGAAGATCTCTTCCTTCTCTTCGGGATCGAACATCAATTGCAATGATTCGATAAACGGCTCATTGGGATAGATGTAAATTAACAATACCCCCCCCCAGAACCGTATAAGAAGTTTTCTCCTCGTACGGCTCGAGGAAATTCAAAGTTATGTATAGAATTCTAATTAATGTCAAATAGATCCATAGATTATTAAATCAATTAGACTATGATTTAAATACTTTTTTCTTATTCTTTTTTGAAAAAAAAAACTCATTCTTATCCCCATAACTCAAGTTGGATAACTCTCACTCAAAGGAAAACAACCCTTAAGCTTAAGCATTTCATTTATTGAGTGGTCTCTAACCCCTTTATTTTTGCCTGTCTCCTTTAGAATCTATTTTGATTCTTCATTCTGATCTAGTTTAGTTATTGAGACAATTGAAAAAGATTTTTCCTTGTTCCGGGATCCTTTATCCTTGCCTTGAATCATTGGGTTTAGACATTACTTCGGTGATCTTTAATCGTTTCAAAATGGCAGCAACATACCATTTTTTTTGATTTATTTTTATCAAAGAATCATATAAATAATGGATTCTCGCGTGATACACTTTTGATCAAATTTGACGTTTGAATTTGAAACTTGGTCGAATTGGATCCTTTCGATTTCTATACCGAACATATACTTACGAAGTAGTTTTAACTTATTGATTGACACTAACCCTAGATCTCTGCCCTTGATAAATGAATCAATACTTTCTACTCGAGCTCCATCATGTACTATTTACATCAAAACCCTAAAAAAATGAGAGTTCTAGTGGAACAGAACAAACGATGTCGAGTCAAGAGCATCTTCATTCCTATATAATATAAAATGGTGGGTGTAAGAATCCACAGTGGATCATGTCCTTCAAGTCGCACGTTGCTTTCTACCACATCGTTTTAAACGAAGTTTTACCATAACCTCTAATTTCTTGGAACTGGTATGTAATTGATTCATTTATGGAATCATGTATAGTCATTGGTTTAGTTGGTCCATAGTAATCTATACTCTTATGACATGAGTAGTTTTTGAAAAAGTCTTAGCAATAATTCAATTTATTGAAACCCATATTTTATTGTATATATTGGATCAATAATATTTTTTTTTGTATGAGTGCAATAGAGATTTTTTTTTAATTTCTATAAATTAAGAAATAATTAATTACGAATAATTAAGAATCTCCATTTTTAAATTTCTTCATAGAATGGATTCACGAGTTTCACACTTCTTCGAGTACCAAAGTTTTGTAATAAAAAAGGATTTATTACATTTTATTATCATAAATCAATGCATATTCGGATTAACCCATGAATGATTTGAAACAAATAGATAGATCAAAAATAAAAATATTTTTCACAAAAATAGCAATAAAACGATAAAAATACATAATAACAATACATATCAGCATTTTCTGCCTAGTTTATTTAACTTAAGAGACTCAATAATCTTTCCCTAAAAGAAAGTGAAAAAGATGTATGAATAACCTCTGTCTGAATTGTTACTTGGATTTACAATTATTCATTACAGACAAACACAAAATACGAAAAAATGAGGTGAAAAGAAATACATAATATGTTACATATGTAACTTGATTCTTTGTTAATCAGATTCGTACAGATATTCAAATTGATATCTTCCATTATGGATTAACTCCTATCTACCCCCCCCCAATTATATAGAGTAGATGCATCAGAAATAAAAAAAGGATCCTACAGGGGACTGGACTAGTTTCGGAGGTGCTAGACTATCTTGTATAAGGCCAAAGTCAAACAGATCTAGATTAAACGATTGTTCCTACCTACTTTTTTTATTTGACTCTAAATTTGAGTACCCTAAATCGGTCTTAAGAGACTTAAGACCAGTGATTGAATTCCATTAGTGGCAAAAACACAAGACCTTCGTGTTTCTAATTCATAAATCCACAGAAAAAAAAAAAAATCATAATCGGGTTTCACACACCATTTAAGGGATAGAGAATAAGAGAGGCTTTCGCATTTCGATTTTAAATGCATCATTATAAGAAAATAAGAAAGAACAACCACATTCTATCTATATCTAATACTAGACTCTTAAGCATAAAGTTGTTTAAAAGGGCAATCTTTAGTCTGATATGATATCGAATATTTTTCTATAGATCTTATAATATACTATTATATTATATATATAATATGCATACTCTGGGACGGAAGGATTCGAACCTCCGAATAGCGGGACCAAAACCCGTTGCCTTACCACTTGGCCACGCCCCATTTATATTCAACACTAATAAACACTAATATTGGTAGTGGTTGGTCGTCAATTCCAGTCGAAATATTTATATAAAAAATTAGCTTGTTGCTCGGATTTTGATACGTTTATAGATCCAATTAAACTGAATTTATTGATCATTACATATAATTCCATTAAGATATTGTATGAAAGTAGGATTTCTTCTATTCTCTTTTTATTTTAGAATTGAAGGATTTTTGATTGGCTGAGTTCAAATCAAAGAAAGGTTTTTTGACCTACTTTATGTTATTAATTTTTCCCTTTTCCCTTATATCATAGCAATACTAGGGGATTAATAACTCAATCAAATCAAAAGAAATACAATTATCTTCAAGAACAAAGAAAAAAAAAATTGTTATGCTTAATATCTTAAGTTTCATCGGTATCTGTCTTAATTCTTTCCTTTATTCAAGTAGTTTTTTCGTCGCCAAATTGCCTGAGGCCTACGCTTTTTTGAATCCAATAGTAGATGTTATGCCAGTAATACCTCTATTCTTTTTTCTATTAGCTTTTGTTTGGCAAGCTGCCGTAAGCTTTCGATAAGATTTTTAATACTGTCCGAGACAAATTCTAGATTTTCTAGAAAAAAAAGATTCTAACTAGTTATAAGATCAGATAAATCGTACATACAGTCTGAACCTTTGACTTGAGTCCAATATTTAAATTCTTCTATAGCTGTGATAAATCGGGATCACTCTCATTTTCTTATTCTTACTTTTTTCCATTGAACGACCCTGTTAGAGTCCCCCACAATTATATATTGTGGGTATGAAATACAATTTTTAGTAATGAACGACTCAACTCTTAAAATTTTTTCCTATTTCTATAAATAACTTCACTCCATTTCTTGGTGTCAAAATAGGTTAAAATAGAGAATCTATTCTCTTTTTTTTTTTAATGATCTTGGAGATTGTGTAATGCTTACTCTCAAACTATTTGTTTATACAGTAGTAATATTCTTTGTTTCTCTCTTCATTTTCGGATTCCTATCTAATGACCCGGGACGTAATCCGGGACGTGAAGAATAAAAAAAATATTAGTTTTTTCCTTGCTTGATTTTGAAATGTTCTTAAAATTTTATCTATTCCACATCTTTCCTCAACTATAAAAAAATACCAAGTAATTGACAGAAACGGAAAGAGAGGGATTCGAACCCTCGGTACAAAAAACTCGTACAACGGATTAGCAATCCGACGCTTTAGTCCACTCAGCCATCTCTCCCCAAATTGAAAAAGGATAATTACTATGATACATTGTATAAAAAATAGAAAATGAAGGCTTGAAAAAAGCCCTTCTTTATCTCTGTTTATTATCTTTATCTACCCTTATTCTATAGATATATAATTATATACATATATAATTATATCGATATATATAATTATCTAGATATATCGATGGATATATATAAAATCGATAAAAACTTTTATCAGCAATTCCATTTAGATAAATTAGATAAAGTAAGGGCTCAAAAGAAAAGATATCTCCAATTCTAATATATAAATAATACCAATATATTAACGATTACTAAAAATATATATTTATAAATAAATAAAAATAAAGTACCTCTTTTATTTCATCCGAAAAGTCCTTTTCTTTTTATTTCCACGGCCTGGCCTGGTCAGTACCTAGCCGGGCTTTTTTTGTTCCAATGAATCGTAGATAAAATTATTTATTTGATTTGAAAACACAAAATGTTTTTGAAACAAAAAAAATCGAAACAACAAGAATCAGAATCATAAGAAGAATTATTATTTCGATTCCTATGATACAGAAAAAGATGATATAGAATCAAGGTGCCATTCGTTATTATTATTCTTTATTACTTTACTGGAATAAAAAAACTTGTTATTTAGTTTTAGTTAATTAAACTGAGTCCTCTTTTCCTAATCTCATTAGTCGCCCTGACGAAAATACGTCAACGCTCGAATTTTCATGATTCTTTTCTGATCCGATCTTTTTATTACTTATTACTACGACTTATTTTCGTCTTCGACAAAAGGTCCATTTATATACAATAATTGCATTGTAGCGGATATAGTTTAGTGGTAAAAGTGCGATTCGTTCTATTAATCCCTTAATAGTTAAGGGATCCTTCGGTTTTATTAATATTCCGATCAAAAACTTTATTTCTTAAAAGGATTTAATCCTTTACCTCTCGATGAAAGATTCGAGGAAAAATATAAATTCTCGTGATTTGTATCCAAAAAGAAGTTCGAAATTGAAAAAAATTGGATAATGAAATTACGAAACATAATTTTATTGAATTGGATCCTTCCAATTGAAGGAATAAGGGATCCATGGATAAAGGTGGAATTCTTTCTAATCGTAACTAAATCTTCAATTTTTTCTTTGTATAAGGGAGATTGAAGCAAAACAAAATAGCTATTAAACAATGTCTTTGGTTTACTAGAGAC